ATTATATCTTCTACCAAGACATTCACCGAGCAAGCAGAAGCCGTTTTGAAGGAAGCTATTCAGGAACAGATCGAACTATTTCTACTTCAGGAACAACCATAAATTTATCATACTTATTCTTAGCATGAGAGTAATCATTGAGAAAAATTTCTGATTTGAATCATTCAATAAGGGTTTCTTAGTATAGACATTTAACAAAATAGATGGAAAAAAATTGCGTCCAATAGGATTTGAACCTATACCAAAGGTTTAGAAGACCTCTGTCCTATCCATTAGACAATGGACGCTTTTCATTTCTATTTTCTTCTTTCGTATTCTTACTTTACTCTTGTTCAAATAAAAAACGATTATAAAGAAAATATATCTTTTCGGGAAAAAAGGATGCATATCCAAATTGATGACGCATGTATAATAAAGAATATGGAGCGGGTAGCGGGAATCGAACCCGCATCGTTAGCTTGGAAGGCTAGGGGTTATAGTCGACGTTGGTTGATCATTTTTAACGTCTCTAATTCAAAACCGAACATGAAATTTTGGTTTCATTCGGCTCCTTTATGGAAGGTCCATTTATTTCCAGAGAAAAAATTAGATCCATAACATCTATGTCAGCTTTTCTGTATGAATGCAGCTAAAGCTACTCGCTTTCTAGATGATCCCTCTAGAGGAGAGAGATTATACCAAATCTATCTAGTCTAGTTACTTCGTTCCCTATTTTCACTCCCAGGATCCTCAGGAAAAGAATTTGGTTTCCACCGAGCTGAAACAATATGCTGATGGTTCTAGTAAACCAAAACTCTCGTTTTTTAGCTATTTGGCTTCAATTTCCCTTTACAACACCAAAATGGAAGATCTAGTTACGATTGGAAATAAACTTTTGTATCTTCATCCATAGATCCTTTACCTATACTTATTCAATTGGAATAGTTAATCCAATTCAAAAAATTATGCTTCGCGACTCCATATCCATAATCCAATTTTTTGATGCAATTTCTAATTGGCCTTTGGATACAAATCGTGAGAACGTATATTTTTCCTCAAATATGCTATTGAGAGGAAAAGGATTAAACCTTTTTAAGAAATAAAGTTTTTGATCGGAGTTAAAAAAAAAACCGATGGACCCCTTAACTATTTAAGTTGTTAATAGAACGAATCACACTTTTACCACTAAACTATACCCGCTACATATTCATTATTGTATATGAATGGACCATTTGTCGAACAAAAAAAGGGGTGAGACAAAATCAAGATAGCATCAGAATCATGAAAATTCTAGCGTTGACACGTATTTTGTCTCGCCGGGTACTTAAAATAAAAAGAAGCTAAGCGAAGAGCGGAAAGCTTATTTAAATAACATAATGAAATTTAAATAGCATAACATAAAAAGTTAAGCTTTTCGTTTGCTGGGAAGTCGTTACTAAACTAATGGTTTCCGCCTGAAGGGGTGATTGAAGCTAGACTATAAAAATTAGAAATTCTGTATACATGGACCCCCCTTTTTTCACCTTCTTTTAAACTGCCAGTGCCAGATCTTATGAATTCGGGTCAATTGAATCTCAACTGTTCAAATAAAGTTTGTCTCTTGAAGAAGTAAATGAGTTATATTGAGTTCTATTCTATTAGAATAGAAATATGTTAGAATAGAAATATTTTTAATATTAAACAATGTTAAATGTAATTTAACATTGTTTAATGTATATATATATATATGATATATTATCATATGTGTTTTTTTATTCCTTACTTGACAACAGTAAGAAATTAAGTAAGAAATTAAGTAATAAACTCAGAAAAAGAAAAATCAATAAAAAAAAAAAAGAAGAATAAAAAAGAAATATTAAATTAAATTATAATAAATGGCACTTCGATCATAGGAATGATAATGGAAATTTCTCTTGTTGTTGTTGCTTCAATAACAAGTATTTTTGATTGCTTTAAATTCCAAATTAAATCGTTTGATCTATGAAGGATTCATTGGAATAAAAGAAGAAATGTCCCGGCTAGTACTTAAGCAGATCAGGCCGGTAGAATAAACCTTTCGTATAAAATCAAAGAACTAAGATATTCTTTCTATTGAGGAGATCCATTTTGAGTCATTATCTATATTGAATTCCTGATCAATTGCTTTTTTCTATCTTTTTCTTATTTTTCTTATACATATTTTATACATATTTTCTTATACATAATATATTTATACTATATATAAATATTTAGTATAAATATATACCTTTCCTTTTATTTTATTTAAATAGTTATTTAAATATTAAATACTTTGTTTAAGTTTAAATTTAAATAACTATTTAAATAATTTCTATTATTTGTTAGAATATTTTATAGAATATTTCAGAATATTTCTAATTTCTATTTTAATAATAGAATTATATAATAAAATAAATAATAATATTAAATAATAATAAAGTTAAATAAGATTAAATAAATAAAAATAAATAAAATGAAAAAAGAAAATAAATAAAAGAAGGTAGATTTTTATCAATCTTTATTTCACGTGTTACATCACATAACAAATTTAAAATTTGGAATTAGGAGAGATGGCTGAGTGGACTAAAGCGGCGGATTGCTAATCCGTTGTACGAATTATTTGTACCGAGGGTTCGAATCCCTCTCTTTCCGCTTTCTCTGATCGCTTGGGATTTTCAAATTCGAAAAGATTCTCATTCCTTGATTTTATCATAGTTAAATGTATGAAACAAATAAGATTATTAAGAATTAATTTAGAAAAAAGCAAAAAAACTAGAAATTTTTTATTCCTCACGTCCAGGATTGCGTCCTGGATCATTAGATAAGAATCCAAAGATAAAAAGGGAAACAAAGAATATAACTACTGTGTAAACAAAGAGTTTGAGAGTAAGCATTACACAATCTCCAAGATCCTTTTTTTTTTGAAAAAGGGGAATAGATTACCTATTTTTTACCACATATACCATTTTATTTGTTTTGACACCCCAAAAAATGAAAAAAAAAAGACTTTTCAAGAAAAGACTTCATTTTATTTTAACGAAAATATTTGTAATAAGATTTTTATTCATTCGTTACCCGAAATTTCTTGTCATATCAATAATTAGGTATTGTGGAGTACCTAATAGTCCATACTCACTGGAAGGTCAGAACGGGTAAAAGGCTGATCCAAATTCATCGCTGTGGTTATTCATTCAATATACAAGAATTTCGATTTTTGAATCGAGGGTTCGTAATGTAAGACTTATCTGATCTTATCAATTTTGAGAATTTTTTTATCGAATGCATTATCAATTTAGCAGAGTATTAAAGATTTCATCGAAAACTTACAGCGGCTTGCCAAACAAAGGCTAAGAGAAAAAAGAGTACAGGTATGACAGGCATAACATCTACGATTGGATTGAAAATGGCATAAGCTTCGGGCAATTTGGCGAATAAAAAACTACTCGAATAAAGGACAGAATTAAGACAGATACCGATTAAACTAAAGATATTAAGCATAACAAGCATTTCGTTCTTGTGGATTAGAAAATTTTGAGTTATTTATATATTATAAGGGAAAAATGAAAAAGGCAGATCAAGAAATCCTTCTTTTTCTTCGGTTCGGACTCTCCCAAATAAAAAATCCCTCCCCTCATTATCATTCTAAAATGAGAATATAAGGAATTCGGCTTTCATACAATATTTTAATTGAATTTTATGTAATGATCAATGAATTTTTTTGATTCTATATCTACATGTCTTGAATCCTAGCAATAAAATATCCCATATGGTTTTATGTATTTGGGTTGGGATTGACGAATAACCAATACCAATATTACTGTTGATTAGTATCGAATAGAAATCAAAATGGGGCGTGGCCAAGCGGTAAGGCTGCGGGTTTTGGTCCCGTTATTCGGAGGTTCGAATCCTTCCGTCCCAGATCGTTTTTCATGAAACGAGAGATGGGATCACACTGCATTCCACATGAAACAAGAATTTGTTAAAGGGAAAAATTTTTTCTTATTAATTTTCAGAATGGTTCTAAGAATCATATCTGAGAATTCGTTTGGTTTCTCACAAACGGAATCTAGTGTCAAATGTGAGTAAAATTGAATATCCTTATTTTCATTCAAAAAAGAGATTTTTGGCCTATTATATCATAAACATTCAGGATATGCTCGTACTACTCATATTCATTTCATATTCATTTTGAAGTTAGTTTCTTAGAGAAACTTTATGTCCCATATCTAATACCTATGAAATGGGAATTATCACATGATGCATTCTGAATCACAATGTGAGAGAAAGACCTCTCTATTCCCTTTCCCCAAACCTAAAGTCAAGTCAATAAAAAGAAAATAAATGATATCCCATCCAATTCCACATAGAATGTAAAGATTAAAGAGTGGGGAGTTTTGAATTTCATCACAGGTCTTAAAACTTCTAATTAAAGTTGGGTTGGCGCGGTAAAAGAAAAAAAAATAGGAAAAACAGATTGATCTGGACCTTATTTTTTTGTATCTTAGATATTATCTGGTTCAAATGAACCATTGTAAATCAATGTAATGTAGTGATTGGGGAGAAATTCGTATATTTCATGTACTTGACTTTAGAATTGATCGAAAATTCTTGAATTTGAAGTAAAACAAAATCTGGATAAAAAACAAGGCCTATGCCTATATGATATATATTATGTATTTTTATTGTATTGTTGTATTTCAGTAACAAGGGCTTTTCGGTTAAGTGAAAAGGATCTGTGATTTATAAAATATCTATAATTAGAATTACCCCGGCTAAGGTAAGAACTCTTAGTTGTATATGATGGATCCGAAAAGATCATACTTCTCTGATTCTTGATTCAGATTTTCTATTTCAGATGAAAGAAAGAATAACAATAACGTAAGGAACTTAATTTTACCTTACACGAGATCTTTTTTTTTTTTTTACTTCATCTTTTTTTTTTTTACTTCATTTTTTTTTTTCTTGATTGGTACTGGAAGAAGTATTAGAAATCTATATTATCAAAAGTTCGACTTTTTCGGGTCATTGGAATAGCTTATTTGGTTACTAATTGATTTGATTTCGGGATTGTAAATAATTAGTATTCTACTATAGAAACGGAAACCTCTTTTGGAGGTTTATAGTTTATTTGTTCGAGAAAACTGGATCCTTCATGATTGATCGTCTCGAACAATCTGTTGAAGATGTAAATAATAAAATAAGTCTTAAGCAAACTCGTTTATTCGTCTTATTTATATTTATAAATAAATATTTTCATTCATATGATATAATATGGGGTTAAATTAAAAAAATTTGATCCTTGCTGACCCTTATCCGGATAAATACTTATTTATCCGTAGATAGAAAGTATGGACTATTATATACCGGTTGAACCAATGACTATTCATGATTTTATATTGAATCAATTCCATACCACTTTGAAATTTCAATTAGAGGAATGTTATGGTAAAACTTCGTTTGAAACGATGTGGTAGAAAGCAACGTGCGACTTGAAGGACATGATCGGCTGTGGATTTTTACATCTGCCATCTTCTATAGTAATGAAGATGCTCTTGGCTCGACATAGTTTGTTCTGTTCTGCCCGGAACCCTATTTGGGTTATAAGTAAATAGTACATGATGAAGCTCGAGAAGAAAGGATTGATTCATTTTTCAAGGGAAAGAATCTAGGGTTAGTGAAAATCAATAAGTTAGACCAACTTTGTAAGTATATCCTCACTATATATAAATTCTAAATCGAAAGGTTCAAATTCAGAACAAGTTTGAAAAGTCAAATTTTTCGAAATTGGTAAAACTATTTCGATGAAAAGTGTATCACAAGGGAATCAATCGTTCGTATTCTATTTATATAGAATATAATAACAAAAAAAGGTATGTTGCTGCCATTTTGAAAAGAATAAGGATCCCCGAGGTAATGTCTAAACCCAATGATTTCACAAAGCAAAGATAAAAGATTCCGAAACAAGGAAACACTATTTTCAATTGTCTCAACAATTGGATCAGATTGAGGAATAAAAATAGATTCGAAATGAGACAAACAAAAGAGTTTAGAGACGGCTCAATAAATGTCTAAGGATTTTCTTGTCAGAATTACCCAACTTGAGTTATGAGTATGAATGAGATTTCTTCCCTTTTCTGTAAGGAAGAAGAAAAAAGTACTCAATTCAAATCATAGTAAAATTCATGATTTTATGGATCCATTTGCTATTATATACAGAAATTAGAATCATTTTTCTCGAGCCGTATGAGGAAAAAACCTCCTATACGTTTCTAGGGGGGGCATTGTTTATTTACATCTATCCCAATGAGCCATCTATCGAATCGTTGCAATTGATGTTCGATCCCGAAGAGAAGGAAGAGATCTTCGAAAAGTAGGTTTTTACGATCCGATAAAGAATCAAACTTATTTAAACGTTCCTGCTATTCTATATTTCCTTGAAAAAGGTGCTCAACCCACAGGAACTGTTTATGATATTTTAAGGAAGGCAGAATTCTTTAAAGAAAGAACTTCGAGTTAATTAAAGGAAAAAACCAAATAGTTAAATAAATAAAATAAAGTAGGGAAGGGTAACTAGTATCTATCCTTGTGTAATTATTTATATTTACACACCATTTTCCTTTTTCTTGCTTTATTCATATTTTGGTGGGGGAATTAAATTTAACAACAAACAAGGGGTTAAGCTTGCTTATCGTACTTTTATTGATTGAATAAACCGGGTTGATTGAATAAACCGGGGATTTTTTCTTTACCTTTTCCTTAATTTTTTCCATTCCAATTTCTTATTTATGTTTATGTTTATGTTTATGTTGTGCCAATCCAACACAAGTCTTTATTTTATTTACTTGATTTATTTTCTCAACATTGCATTTATATTGACAATGGTGTATCGAACAAATATAATTCGATCGTAGATAAATAGGGCTGTTTATCCCCACCCCATATTGGTTTTTTTTTGTTTCCTTCACTCAAATGATGGGTTTGCCTTGCTGCATTTACTCTCATACAAGATGTATTTTCTTAAGGAAAATCAAAAAAGAATTTGATAAAAAATGGGTGGTCTGTCATAATTTTTACATTTCGATTGGGAATATTTTTAATCCGATCTGCTCATTTTGGTATTTTGTATTTCTAATTGATCAGAAAATCTTTCTTTTCGATGTGTTGCTAGTTCAATGTTTTGATAGGGTCGTGCAGTGCAATTCAATTGATTTTTGTATTTCGATCGTATCTACATATCCTATTTATCCGGGTTGCTAACTCAACGGTAGAGTACTCGGCTTTTAAGTGCGACTATGATCTTTTACACATTTGGATGAAGCAACGAATTCGTCCAGACTATTGGTATAGTCTATAAGACCACGACTGATCCTCAAGGGTAATGAATGGAAAAAACAGCATGTCGTAATAAAATCAATTTATTATTTTATTAGATTTTCTATTTTATTAATTTATTTAATTTGAAATGAAAGTCAAAGTTAAAGTAGAACTTTGAGTTTATCCTTACCGGATCGTTACAGTTCCAAA